TATACTACACATACCAAAAACATAGCAAAATCCTAATAACAACCTATTCTATAGATATTTGGACTACAGTTGACAAACAAACAAAACCAGCAATATACTTTATTAGTATCGCATATAAATCTAAATGGGGCGTGGCCAAGTGGTAAGGCAACGGGTTTTGGTCCCGCTATTCGGAGGTTCGAATCCTTCCGTCCCAGAACATATATATTCTATGAGAATATAGATTGCTTTTTTAACAATGTTCTGTTTAAAATCGAAATGTTAGCTGGAATGTTATTGTTGTTTCTTATTTTTTTCTTCGATGAATCTTTTTTTTTTTTTAACTGAATCGAGATGCGGAAGAATCCATATTTCCTATCTCGTATTCTCTACCTCCTAAATTAGCCTAATTAGATTCAATTTTCTTTTTTGTAGATTTCTTGACTTTTCGCCAAGAGGGGGTTTTTGGTACTAATTAAATTCACTAAGTCTCTTAATTCTTAATCAATGAGTTAGGCTAAAATAGCAAAAAAAGGAGCAAAAACTGGACTTAATCTGGACTTGTTTGGCTTTGTGCCTAGACAGCTCGCATTTCGTAAAAATAAAAAAGACTAGGACACCCCCTTCTTTTCTTTTGATTTATGTTGCATTAGTCCCATAGAATGGGGTAGATAGAAGTTAATCAGTAATGGGAAGGCGTTCATTTCAATATCTATAAACGGTGACAATTGCTCAGTCTATTTGATCGAATTGATAGATACGAAACCCTCCCCATTCTTTGGATTTTATCAATCAGATGAAAAAAAAAAAGAATACGAATTAAAATCTTACCTTACATTAATCTTTTTTATCCATCTCATAAAAAAAATTGGATTTGTTGTTTGGTGTATTTATCTATTTTAAATCATTGAAATCGTTGATGATTCAATAAAAAAAAAGACTTATCTTTTATTCGTCTTATTTTTTTATATAAATATAAAAAAATTATTTATGATATATTAATTAATATAATATGTTAGACAAATTAATATTAGCGATGGGGTCTTACTAAGACTTCTTTAGAAAAATATATATCCACCTATATCTATAGTATTCTTTATATCTATATACTATAGATATAGAAAGATATAGAAGATATAGAAAATACTATAGATTTTGGTGTTTATACATCAGCCCAACCAATGACTATTCATGATTCCATAATTGAATCAATTCCATACCGGTTCTTAGAGGAATGTTATGGTAAAACTTCGTTTGAAACGATGTGGTAGAAAGCAACGTGCGACTTGAAGGACACGATCCGTTGTGGAGTTGTACATCCACCATTTTATGTAGGAATGAAGGTGCTCTTGGCTCGACATCATTGGTTCTGTTTCACTAGAACGCCTCGTTTTTTGTTGTCTTGGAATGTAAATAGTCCATGATGGAGCTCGAGTAGAAAGTATTAATTTATTTCTCGGGGCAAGGATCTAGGGTTAATGCCAATCAATAAAAAAATTGAAAAAACTTCGTAAATGTATCTTCGGTATGTAAATCGAAAGAATCCAATTCGAGCAAGTTTAAAATTAAAAAATTTCTTGGAATTGATCAAACTTTTTCGATCCAAAGTGTTTCACGAGGGAATCCATCGTCTTGTAGGATTCTTTCATAGAAATCGAAAAAAGGGTATGTTGCTGCCATTTTGAAAGGATTAAAAAGCACCGAAGTAATGTCTAAACCCAATGATTTAAAATAAAACAAAGATAAAGGATCCCAGAACAAGGAAACACCTTTTTAATTGTCTTAATAACTGGATCAGACTGAAGAATCCAATTTTAAACGAGACAAACAAAAAAAGAGGAAAGACCACTCAATAAATGAAATTTTCGAAAGATTTTCCTTTGAACTGTTTGAAAGTTATCCAACTTGAGTTATGAGAGTACGAATGCTTTCTTTTTCATTTTCAGGAAGAAAGAAGAAAAAAAAGACTTACATCTTTAATTGATTTGATCATTTTATGGACCCGGTTGTCATTTCTTAGATAGAATTCCATACAGAGACAAAACCTCGAATCAATCATTTTCTCGAGCCGTACGAGGAGAAAGCTTCCTATACGTTTCTAGGGGGGGTGTTGTTCATCTACATCTATCCCAATGAGCCGTCTATCGAATCGTTGCAATTGATGTTCGATCCCGAAGAGAAGGAAAAGATATTCGGAAAGTAGGTTTTTATGATCCGATAAAGAATCAAACTTATTTAAATGTTCCTGCTATTTTATATTTCCTTGAAAAAGGGGCTCAACCTACAGGAACTGTTCAGGATATTTTAAAGAAGGCGGAGGTTTTTAAGGAACTTCGTCCTAATCAACCTAAATTCAATTAAGGAAATAAATTAAGGAAATACAAAAAAGGGGGTAGTGATTTGTATATAACTTTGTATGACTTTTCTCTTCTATTTTTTTGTATTTCCTCCCTTTCCTTTTCTATTTGTATTTATTTATCATTGCTTCCATTGAATTCCGTGTTCTATAACGACAAAACCT